AAATTTACCAAAAAAATCTTTGTGAGATCGTCAATATTGTACCGAAGGTGTCTTTAGAGTATACCGAATCAGTATAGCTGTCCTTCTTCTGACACAGCAACGCATTTTGAATTTGTATTGGAAGGAATTGCTAAATAATTTCTTTCTTCTTTGCCTTGTTGTTTGTCGACTCCACCATTCAATAGAAAATTCCTCAAACTCGTCTATTTTTCTCCATTATGGGTTTGGGGCTAGAAACTAAAGATCTGGTAAAATGTGAATCTAATAAGTTGGTTTGTCTAATAAGTTGGTTTGTAATAATTCACGAAAGAGATTATCCTCTTCCCACAATTGTAAGTAGATGCGAGCTCTAGAAATCTTCTTTTTCGTAGTTGTAGAAGCGGTTTTTCTTGGAATCCTTTTTTCATTTTAAGGAATTAAATTAGTTAGTCGCCCAGTAACAAGTAAGAGTATTAAATTGTATTCTAAAAAAGAAAGAAAACCAAGAATGAAAAAACAAATGATCAAAATAGAAATACTTTTCTAACTTTATTCCGTAATGATTCAAAAAGAGTTTCCGTTTTTGAAGTTACACCAGTTCTTAGTCTTCCTTTCTAAGTTGAGTTGATCATTGACTCAAAAGTTGCTCAATCAATCCCTTGATTGCAAGCACAGGATGGGTCGATGTTGTAGATGATGAACCAATTTTTTTATATGGTTGTCACTTTCTCTTTTTTAGTATTGTCTATAATAATAGATGACTCAAAAACTTTCAATTGGTATTTTTGTTTCTCTCCTCTTTTAATTTGGCAAAAATTGAAACTTAGGTAAGTGCTTTTTTAGAAATATATGTAGAAAAAGACCAGATTTCATTGAGCTCCTTCATGCCTACTCTAACTAGTTATTTCGGTTTTCTACTAGCGGCTTTAACTATAACCGCAGCTTTCTATATCGGGCTGAGCAAAATACGACTTATTTGAAATTCAGATTTGAACTGCGCAAAACTCAGAAAAAGAAATCTTTCTGCGAAATTCTGTGTACTCTAAAATTACTTACCGGGTCAATTGCCAATTCTTGGTCATTGAGATTGATGGTAATTCGGATTAATATTTAGGGAGAGATATTACCTCTTTTTTTCTCCTTTCAAACAACTTGAAATGATTGAAGTTTTTCTATTTGGAATCGTCTTAGGTCTAATTCCTATTACTTTGGCTGGATTATTTGTAACTGCCTATTTACAATATAGGCGCGGCGATCAGTTGGACCTTTGATTAATTAATATCACGTTTTTTGATTGACCTCCTTTTACTATCCGGGAGGTCAAATTCAAATTGCTGTTCAAGTTAGTGACGCTAGTTCAATCTAAGGACTCGCGCTCTGTAGGATTTGAACCTACGACATCGGGTTTTGGAGACCCACGTTCTACCGAACTGAACTAAGAGCGCTTTCTTATCAAAACAGATAAGACTGGAAAGAAAGGGGTTGGATTCTTGTTGTAAGTTCAATACATCATGGATAGACTATACATAGGATCATAAGAATGAAAAATTATATCTGTCCAATTTGACTTGATTTCACCGAATCCCCCGTTACCGCTCTCTCGAGCAGTTATAGGTAGGGATGACAGGATTTGAACCTGTGACATTTTGTACCCAAAACAAACGCGCTACCAAGCTGCGCTACATCCCTCCAATTAGTCTCCAGTCTCATTGTAGAGAATTCCTATCTTGTTTTGCACATCGTTTTTTCGTCTATCGATTCTATATATATAGAATTTATCTGTCCATTTCGTTCTTTTGGTCTCATTTAACATATAATATGCATTAAGATTCATAAAAAATTTTTATCCATTTGAAAAATGGAACCGAATCTGTCGGAAAATTCAATGACTCTTTTTGGGGAATACTCGAGACGAAAAGGACGTTTTTATCTTATCTTTTAAGAAAAATATGGAAATAGTTACGGGATCATTGTACATGTCAATTTGAATTCGAAATTCCGCGGACAATTCTAGTACAATTCAAAGTGGTCGTTAACTACCTATGCATCTGATCATATATGTATTATCATTATGTATTACAATAAAATGAAGGGGGTTTTCAATGCGAGATCTAAAAACATATCTTTCCGTGGCACCGGTACTAAGTGCGCTATGGTTCGCGTCTTTAGCAGGTCTATTGATAGAGATTAATCGTTTTTTCCCGGATGCGTTGACATTCCCCTTTTTTTCATTCTAGTTAGTGACGTGGAAAGGAATAAAGAAGATTAGAACTACAATGAAATATCGGTCACTAATCAAGTCTCCCCCTCTATTTTTCTTTTCTCTATTTCTCTTTTCTCTATTTTTTCTGATTTTTAGAATAAGGGAGGAAAGAGAACGAAGAAAAGTGGATTCAACGGCTGTGGGATTCGGATTCCAATTTGAATAATAGAATAATAGAAGAATGGAAGTAGACTATAAAATGTGGGTCTAGCGAAGAGTATTATACAAGATACTTAAACGAAATCATGTACTGTGCTTTGAAATATCGTTTCGAAATCGTTGGATCTTATTTGAATATATTGATTGTAGCAAAATTTTTCATAATGTGAGTTCAAGTTAGCAACTTCTACTTTTTCTTTCTTCTTCATTTCGAATCGAAAGGAAAAGCGTTGAGTAAATAAAAAATCCAAAGGAGGTTCATGGCCAAGGGTAAGGATATCCGAATAACAGTTATTTTAGAATGTACTACTTGTGTTCGAAAGGTTGTTAATAAGGCATCAAAAGGCATTTCCAGATCTATGACTCAAAAGAATCGGCACAATACGCCTAATCGATTGGAATTGAGAAAATTCTGTCCATATTGTTACAAACATACGATTCATGGGGAGATAACGAAATAGCTCGAACCGAGCACTTGCGCCCTCCCCAGGAGGAGGAAAAATGCTATGCTAATTATCGCTAAGATAATTTGAATAGAAAGAAAATCCTATTGTTTTTATGTATTCTAATTCATTTTCTAGATCCAACCGAAATAGGATTTTCGGTTTAAAGAAATAAATTAAACAAACCATGGATAAATCCAAGCGACCTTTGCTTAAATCCAAGCGACCTTTGCTTAAATCCAAGCGATCTTTTCGTAGGCGTTTGCCCCCGATCCACTCGGGGGATCGAATTGATTATAGAAACATGAGTTTAATTGGTCGATTTATTAGTGAGCAAGGAAAAATATTATCTAGACGAGTAAATAAATTGACCTTGAAACAACAACGCTTAATGACTCTTGCTATAAAACAAGCTCGTATTTTATCTTCGTTACCTTTTATTACTAATGAGAAACAAGGTGAAAGAAACAAGTCGACCGCGAGAGTACGAAAGAAATATAAGTCAGACAGAAAGAAATATAAGTCAGACAGAAAGAAATAGAAGTCGACTGTGAGAGACACAAAGAAATAGAAGTCGACCGTGAGAGACAAAAAAAATAGGCTTACTCTTTCGTCACTTGAATGAAAATTCACACCCGAACTCAAACGCAGATTGATGCTTTGTGCAAAAATCCGACAATACGGACCGGCTTTGCTTCTCGTTTCGTAAGACAAAAACAAATCAAAAATCGGATTCAGAAGTCAAACTCCAAATTGTTGATTGAAAGTCTTGAGTCCTATTTATTTCTTTTTTGATTCATTTTGACTCTACTTTCCCGGAGGTCATTCTCCGGGGAACTCCGTTTAAATTACTCCGGCAGATTCCTTCCAATTTACTTTTTTTATGATTTCATTGGAAATTAGATAAAGACAGTTTTTATTTGCTATAGCTATTTGCGCAAGTATTTTACGATTAAGCAGCAACTGTCTCTTGTATAGATCATGGATGAATTTACTATAGTTATAATATACCCACCCGTCACGAATTTCTGAATTGATTCGAGTGATCCACAAACGACGAAAATTTCTTTTTTGCCCATTCCTATCCCGATGAGACGAAGCCAAAGCTCTTATGTCTTGTTGAGTCTTTAAAAGACCTCCCCGAAAGCTTGATATAAATGAACGTGCTTTTCTTCTACGTCTCCGAGCTATATATCCCCGTCTAGTTCTGGTCATTGAATATGCATAAATCAAACGTTGTCGAATAACTAATTGATTTCCGTTCTTGCAGTTATTCTTTTTCCCCCTTCCCAGTCTATTAATAACCCAATGAGTTTTTCCAATGTATAAACTCAAAATTCCAATGGCTTTGGCTACGATAACCTTCCCGACCACGATTTTTTATTTTTCGAGACCTTTGTTTTACCTCACAATTTGAAATTGGATTCTACTAGGTAGTAAAAAGATAATAAGAAATATAAATTCTAAAGCAATAGTGGATTCCATCGTTTCTATGGTTACTTCTTAAACGGTGAGGTCTTCTCTATACACCGGAGCCTTTAACTTCATTTAATTAATGCTATTGGGAACTTGTATAGTTCACATTCTTTAGCTCTACCCATGAATTATCCAGTAACTAGGTCTTCACAACGAGATCTACCTATACAGTAACGGTATTTAATTATGAGGGTTAGCTGGATAGCTGACCTTGTTAGTCCGTTCTTGCAAGAGAGTGGCTTAATCTTTGAAATTGAAACCAAGAGTTCCTCCGCGTAATGGATAAGCATTTGCTACCAATGGAGAATTCTTAAATTGAGGTGATTGGATTTACACCAAGGGAAACCATAAATTTCCTACACAATGAAAGGCATATGATCCATTTTCGTTTTTTAGATAGGAAATAGAGTTCATTTTTTCGTTCCAGCCTATTCACCGGTACTGACCGTTGATACTGGAAACTTGTTCGCTTTCCTTTGTTCTAGCTCATGATCTGAACGAGTCGCACATACAACCTAGTACACGTTCCTCGACGTTGAGGGCATCTCTTAAGAGCGGGCGATTTTGTAACATTTCTGATTGGCTGTCTTGTCTTTCTAATAAGTTGTTTAATAGTTGGCATGTTGAATCATAGATATAGATATAATTGGATGGTTTAGATCCATCCTAACCGGATTATTTCGAGTCAACTCGGTCGGTAGCGGTAATCTAAAATTAGGGATTTGCGCGAAATACAGGCTAGTATCATTTACGCCCGTCACGCCATTGAAGCCCTTCAAGCCCTACAGAATCAACAATTCCATAAGCTTTGGCTTCTTCTGGTGACAGAAAAACATCTCTTTCCATGTCTTCGAAGACCATCCAGAAAGGTTTGTGCGATCTTTGTACAAAAAAGTTTGTGATCTCTTCACGTAGTTTTAGCACCAAATCTGTGTCCGCGATTACCTCTTCCATGTAGCCTTGAATAAAAGTACTAGTAGGTTGGTGGATCATTACCCTGATGATATAACAAAATCAAAAGTTTTTCTATTGCACACGATGAAGGGAAGATAAAAGAAAGAGAAAAGAATAGCACGAAAAAAGATAGAATTGCACAACCGTACAGGCATCTTTCTATGCATTGCATACGGCTCTAGAATAAAATTGATCCTTACGCCCCCCCAGAGAAAAATAGGATTGATTAGACCCCGCTCGGAAAATGATCAAATTACCACCCTTCCTTTCGTGGGAGTTAAAAACTACTATGATGGCTCCGTTGCTTTCTATATTTCTTTTTTGTCTATGATTAAGCAATCCCAAAGTTGCTTTTTATTTGATTAAATAACCTAAGGGAAAAAGAATTTTTTTTTCACTAGTTCAGAACATAAATATTATTAAGAGATCTGCCGTGTGAAAAAAAGTTTGTGACGCTGAACTGCACTGCCGATAGATAAGAACACATCGGAAATACCTTTTATCTCATACTACTCTCTCGATAAAAAATCTAATGCTTTGAAAAAAACTTTTGTATATCGAATTCAAAGTGCCATGCTATTATTACTTTTTTATTCATATTTCATATGGAGATTCATTTTTCATATGGCGAAGGCATAGTCGTCTTTTTTCTTTCAAATAAAACCTCATTGGCGCCAAGCGTTAGGGAATGCTATACGTTTAGTCTGTGAGCCTCCGGCCAGGATAAAAGCTGCCATTGAAGCGGCTACTCCCAGACAGAGTGTATGTACATCTGGTAGCACAAAATTTATCGCATTATGAACAGCTAGCCCATGCATTACTCCTCCACCCGTAGAGTTTATAAATAAAAATTGCTCTTGGTTACAATCGTCGATATTCAGAAATATCATAAGACCGACAATGTGATTTGCCGTCTCGGGACTAAGGTCTTTGAATAAAAAAAGTGCTCTTTCTCGATAAAGTCGGTCGATTAGGTTAAAATTGTATTCCGTAGGAACCGTACAGGCGCCGTTTGGCGCATACGGTTCAAAAAAATTTGCAAAAAAATCAATGTGTATATTCCAATCCCCTTTCGGATTTCAGAGCATGCTCTTTACTGACTCCTAATTTTTCTTCGATTTTTCAATAAAGATGAGTTTTGATTCCTTTCCTTAGAAAAAAGAATTCATTAACCGGATCGAATTCACTTTTCATTGATGTATTCTTTCATCGCGATCCAATCCAAATCACGATGTCATTTTCTTGTTCCAAACTGGGCCTCTTTTATCTTACTCTTTTTAGGTTTATACTCTACTCCGGGTAAAGATCTGCCCGCCTTCGATTTGCACATATAGGACAAATACTCCCCTTACCACTTCTTTTTTCTCAATCCGTACAGTCCGGCAAATATTTGAGGTCTTTATACATATTACTCGATTGATTAAGAGAACAGTTTAAAATCACTTCTATTTCCAAAGAAGATTTCTTTATAATAGAGGAATCCCTTTATAAGGAGTAATGGTAGATATATTACCAATTGGTTTTTTTAAACGAAGTCTGGATATTGCAATTTCTTAGTCCAACCGAGCCAGCCATAAATTATTTGAATTGATAATAGTAATTTGAATCCCCTTAAAAAAAGGATCTAATTGCACTTCACGCTCCAAATTTTTGATGATCCAATTCATCTTTTTTGGGCGAAATAGAGGATCTCTTGATCGGGAAGAGAAGGGGGAAAGCCCATATGACCCAATAGATCTGCCAAGTCGCACTATAAGTCAACCCAAGTTGCTTCCTCGTCTTCGTCGTCAGGAATATCATAAGGTATTTTTGGCACACCAACAGGCATTAAATGAAAGAAAAAATAAAAAAAAAACTAGACTTTAGATGTGAAAACGTAAGAAGGGTTTTATTGTTTTTAAAATATTGTTCTTTATCAAAAATGCATAAAGAAAGACAGAATGAATAAGATCAATTCTTAGAACGAGGCCCCTGTAATCATGAACAAGGATGGTCACATTCGTTTATAGAAAAGGCATCAAGCGGCCCGTTGCGTATTGGTACTTATCGAGTATAGAATAAATCTGCTTCTCTTTTTTCCTACGAACAGAATTGTTCCATTATTGCTAATAGAATCAAACAAATTATGAACCCTTGCTCTGAACTAATCGCCCTCTCCTCGGGGGACGTAACATCGGCAGAGTATAGTCGTGTCCAATGCAATAAAGTTGCGTAGTGTCTTTTTTCTTTGATAAAGGGGTATTTTCATGGGTTTGCCTTGGTATCGTGTTCATACTATCGTATTGAATGATCCCGGCCGGTTGCTTGCTGTTCATATAATGCATACAGCTCTGGTTGCTGGGTGGGCCGGTTCGATGGCTCTGTATGAATTAGCAGTTTTTGATCCTTCTGACCCCGTTCTGGATCCAATGTGGAGACAGGGTATGTTTGTCATACCCTTCATGACGCGTTTAGGAATAATCACTTCATGGGGTGGCTGGGGTATCACAGGAGGGACTATAACATCTCCGGGTATTTGGAGTTACGAAGGTGTCGCCGGAGCGCATATTGTGTTTTCGGGCTTGTGCTTTTTAGCAGCTATCTGGCATTGGGTGTATTGGGATCTAGAAATATTTACTGATGAACGTACAGGAAAACCTTCGTTGGATTTGCCCAAGATCTTTGGAATTCATTTATTTCTCGCGGGGGTGGCTTGCTTTGGTTTTGGTGCATTTCATGTAACAGGCTTGTATGGTCCGGGAATATGGGTGTCCGATCCTTATGGACTAACTGGAAAAGTACAACCGGTAAATCCGGCGTGGGGCGTGGAAGGTTTCGATCCTTTTGTTCCGGGAGGAATAGCCTCTCATCATATTGCGGCTGGGACATTGGGCATATTAGCAGGCCTATTCCATCTTAGCGTTCGACCACCCCAACGTCTATACAAGGGATTGCGCATGGGTAATATCGAAACTGTCCTTTCCAGTAGTATCGCTGCTGTCTTTTTTGCAGCTTTTGTTGTTGCCGGAACTATGTGGTATGGTTCAGCAACTACCCCGATTGAATTGTTTGGACCGACTCGTTATCAATGGGATCAGGGGTACTTCCAACAAGAGATATATCGACGAATTAGTGCGGGGTTAGCCGAAAATCAAAGTTTATCAGAAGCTTGGTCGAAAATTCCTGAAAAATTAGCCTTTTATGATTACATCGGCAATAATCCGGCAAAAGGGGGATTATTCAGGGCGGGTTCAATGGATAACGGGGATGGAATAGCGGTTGGATGGTTAGGACATCCTATCTTTAGAGATAAAGAAGGTCGTGAACTTTTTGTACGTCGTATGCCCACTTTTTTTGAAACATTTCCGGTCGTTTTGGTAGATGGAGCCGGGATTGTTCGAGCGGATGTTCCTTTTCGAAGAGCCGAATCGAAGTATAGTGTCGAACAAGTCGGTGTAACTGTTGAGTTCTACGGTGGCGAACTCAATGGAGTCAGTTATAATGACCCTGCGACTGTAAAAAAATATGCTAGACGCGCTCAATTGGGTGAAATTTTTGAATTAGATCGTGCTACTTTGAAATCCGACGGTGTTTTTCGTAGCAGTCCAAGGGGTTGGTTTACTTTTGGACATGCTTCATTTGCTTTGCTCTTCTTCTTCGGACACATTTGGCATGGTGCTAGAACCCTGTTCAGAGATGTTTTTGCTGGGATTGACCCAGATTTGGATGCTCAAGTAGAATTTGGAGCCTTCCAAAAACTTGGAGATCCAACTACAAGAAGACAAGTAGTCTGATCCAACCTTCTTTTGATGTCTTTCGAATCTATTTTCTTTTTATGATTTGGTAGTGATTTTGATATTGAGGGTAGCAGAGAAATCTTGCTTTGACTCCCCGTTTTTTTGTCTCTTGCTCTTTCGGTAGCCGGGAGATGATCCCCAATAAAAGAAAGAAAAAATAAATAGGTATGGAAGCTATAATTGTAAATCACGATCGAATCTATGGAAGCATTGGTTTATACATTCCTCTTAGTTTCAACCCTAGGGATTATTTTTTTCGCTATCTTTTTTAGAGAACCGCCTAAAGTTCCAACTAAAAAATGAAAGTCTTTTCATTATCTAGATTTCAATTGAAGTAATGAGCCTCCTGGGAGGCTCATTACTTCAACTAGTCCCCATGTTCCTCGAACGGATCTCTTAGTTGTTGAGAAGGTTGCCCAAAAGCGGTATATAAGGCGTACCCAGTAAAACTTACAAGTAAACCAGATAGAAAGACGGCGACTAGGGTTGCTGTTTCCATTATTAGAAAAGTTCAAGAACACAACGGATCTATGATAAGATCATTTATTTACAACGGAAGAGTATACAAAGTCAACAGATCTCAATGACTACAATAGGATTTATGGTTACACAAACTGTTGAGAACGATTCTCGATCTGGTCCAAAACGAACGAATGTGGGCAGTTTATTAAAACCATTGAATTCGGAATATGGTAAAGTCGCTCCAGGGTGGGGAACGACCCCTTTGATGGGTGTCGCAATGGCCTTATTTGCGGTATTTCTATCTATTATTTTGGAGATTTATAATTCTTCCGTTTTATTGGATGGAATTTCAATGAATTAGCTCGAGAAGAACTCCAACCTAGCTTTTCAATATCAAATGAATCCTTTAGAGCTCGGATTTTGAGCCTGTTCTCTTTTGGTAGTTCGATCGTGGAATTTTGTTCTGTCTTTCTGGAATATGAGTGTGT